TATATGACGCCGAAAATAGACCGATTTGATATCACCCTTCAATTCGAATTAGCAAAAGCAATGTCTCCTTGCATAATATGGATTCCAAACATTCATGATCTGTATGTGAATGAGTCGAATTATTTATCCCTCGGTCTATTAGTGAACTATCTCTCCAGGGATTATGAAAGATGTTCCACTAGAAATATTCTTGTTATTGCTTCGACTCATATTCCCCAAAAAGTGGATCCCGCTTTAATAGCTCCGAATAAATTAAATACATGCATTAAGATACGAAGGCTTCTTATTCCACAACAACGAAAGCACTTTTTCATTCTTTCATATACTAGGGGATTTCACTTGGAAAAGAAAATGTTCCATACTAACGGATTCGGGTCCATAACCGTGGGTTCCAATGCACGAGATCTTGTAGCACTTATCAATGAGGCCCTATCAATTAGTATTACACAGAAGAAATCAATTATAGAAACTAATACAATTAGATCAGCTCTTCATAGACAAACTTGGGATTTGCGATCCCAGGTAAGATCAGTTCAGGATCATGGGATACTTTTCTATCAGATAGGAAGGGCTGTTGCACAAAATGTACTTCTAAGTAATTGCCCTTTAGATCCTATATCTATCTATATGAAGAAGAAATCATGTAAGGAAAGGGATTCTTATTTGTACAAATGGTACTTCGAACTTGGAACGAGCATGAAGAAATTAACGATACTTCTTTATCTTTTGAGTTGTTCTGCCGGATCGGTCGCTCAAGATCTTTGGTCTCCACTCGGACCCGATGAAAAAAATGGGATCACTTCTTATGGATTCGTTGAGAATGATTCTGATCTAGTTCATGGCCTATTAGAAGTAGAAGGCGCTCTGGTGGGATCCTCACGGACAGAAAAAGATTGCAGTCAGTTTGATAATAATCGAGTGACATTGCTTCTTCGGTCCGAACCAAGGAATCAGTTAGATATGATGCAAAATGGATCTTGTTCCATCGTTGATCGTAGATTTTTATATGAAAAATACGAATCGGAGTTTGAAGAAGGGGAAGGAGCTGTCGACCCGCAACAGATAGAGGAGGATTTCTTAAATCACATAGTTTGGGCTCCGAGAATATGGCGCCCTTGTGGCAATCTATTTGATTGTATCGAAAGGCCCAATGAATTGGGATTTCCCTATTTAGCCAGGTCCTTTCGGGGCAAGCGGATCGTTTATCATAATGAGGATGAGCTTCAAGAGAATGATTCGGAGTTCTTGCAGAGTGGAACCATGCAGTACCAGACACGAGATAGATCTTCCAAAGAACAAGGCTTTTTTCGAATAAGCCAATTCATTTGGGACCCTGCGGATCCATTCTTTTTCCTATTCAAAGATCAGCCCTTTGTCTCTGTGTTTTCACGTCGAGAATTCTTTGCAGATGAAGAGATGTCAAAGGGGCTTATTACTTCCCAAACAAATCCTCCCACATCTATATATAAACGCTGGTTCATCAAGAATACGCAAGAAAAGCACTTCGAATTGTTGATTCATCGCCAAAGATGGCTTAGAACCAATAGCTCATTATATAATGGGTCTTTCCGTTCTAATACTCTATCCGAGAGTTATCAGTATTTATCAAATCTGTTCCTATCTAACGGAACGCTATTGGATCAAATGACAAAGACATTGTTGAGAAAGAAATGGCTTTTCCCGGATGAAATGAAACATTTGATTCATGTAACAGGAGAAAGATTTCCCATTCCTTAGAAAGATATGTGGAACAGAATTGACCGGGTGGTAGAGTCGTGGAAACACTTGTTTATTCCATATTTTGGACCTTAGCTCCATGGAACAATATACTACTGCTGAAACATGGAAGAATTGAAATCTTAGATCAAAACACTATGATGAACTGCCTAAACGAGAATTCTTGAACGGCGAACAACCAGAGCCTATTACTCACTATATCAAACAATTTCCATTAATGAAACCATGTAAATCCATCGGAAAATCAAAAATACGCGTGTCCGATGAAATGGTTGTTGCTATCTGCTCCAATAACGAATCATCGGTTTAACTGAATAATTAAAGAAAATAGATAGACCTTTCTCTTCGTCTCAGGTGGATGGATCCTCTCAATTGAGGATCCCCCATATGGATAATACACATTCCAGTTGACCAAGCCTAATTCTAATTGTTTTGTTCCGAAGCAAAGATATCTACGGGGGCCGGTTCGGCCTATTCAGATATTCACGACCAAGAGATACTGGATTCTCTTTCGGATAGGCCCTGAAAGGGGAAGGAAGGCTGGAATGCCAACAGACGTCTGTCTACTCTCTAATTCACCCGACCCAATAGTACCTATTTTGGGAACGTCCAGTGCCAAAGTCACTGAATGGGCAAGTCGCTAATCCCTAAAACGGGCTATGTAATGTACTTTATCCGCTGGGTTACGGGTGGGCATTTTCCCAGAGGTTTCTATCAATCTACCTTTGTATGATTCAACAGGAATCATATACTCGGGGGGTGG